AGAGCTAAAGTAGCTCCTAAAAAAACTGTTATTATCCCTATCAAAGAGATAAAATTCATTATGTGGGGTATGACTATGAAAAGAGGCATAAGTCGAGCTACAAGAAAAATTCCCGCTGCTACCATCGTAGCAGCATGTATAAGGGCGGAAATAGGAGTCGGCCCTTCCATTGCATCAGGTAACCACACATGAAGGGGAAATTGTGCAGATTTAGCAATCGCGCCAGCAAATAATAGAAGAGCGCACAAAGTAACAAATAAAAAATTCACCTCATTATTAGAAATCAAGGTATTGAATATTTGGAATAAATCACGAAATTCGAAACTCCCCGTTACCCAATAAAACCCTAAAATACCTAATAATAAACCAAAATCGCCAACACGATTAGTTACAAACGCTTTTTGACAAGCCTTTGCTGCAACAGGTCGTGTGAACCAAAATCCTATTAATAGATACGAGCATATTCCAACTAATTCCCAAAAAATATAAATTTGTATCAAATTTGAACTAGTAACTAATCCCAGCATGGAAGTACTGAAAAAACTCATATAAGCAAAAAATCTCAAATACCCGTGATCATGAGACATATAATTATCACTATAAATAAGAACCAAAATTCCAACAGTAGTGATTAATATTGACATAATAGAAGTAAGTGGATCAATCAAGTATCCGAATTCTAAAGAAAAATCATTATTAATAATCCAAGACCATACATATTGATAGAAAGAACTGCTATTTATTTGCTGAATAGACAGATTGATGGAAAAAATCATGACTATACTTAACAATAAAACGCTCTGAAAAGCCCACATCCGACGAAGACTTTTTGTTGCCGTCGGAAAAAGAAGAAGTCCCAGCCCTATTAACATAGGAACTGGAAGTGGAAGGAAAGGTATTATCCACGCATATTGAAATGTATGTTCCATAAATTTTTTTTTTTATTCTTAATTAATTGTTTCCGATTCACCGGATCTTACCTCTTTCGAAAAAGTCAATAAAAAATCAAGATATGCACTAACTTATTTAATAATTGTAGATTAGTATTTATTTCTTAGTCTTTTAAAAATCCTTCAAATATTCAAAACAAGAAGTTACGATTGGTCAAAAGATATAACCAAGTGACATATAAAAACGAATACTTATAATAGGAAAATAAGAATTAATAGAGCGGGGATAAAAATTTAGGCTAAAAAGAGTACTTGAGGCTGATATGAATTATAGGATTAATCTAATGACAAAAAAAACTCTTTATTTTAGTTACTTTATTTCAACTCATTAACTAATTAATTATGGGATTGATTGTTTTCCATTTCAATGAAAACAATTTTTTAGTAAAGATTAGAAGATTATAGATCAAAAATGAGCGTTTTTCTCGAGAAAGGTAAAAAAAAATGACTGAGATCTTTTTTTATCAAATCACGGGCCCTTTAACAGATTTATTACTAGTCTTTTAAAAATTGAAGTTTATTTTTTCTCAAGTTTGACTAAACTCAATTTATTAGGCAAAAATTTACAATTCTTAGTTTACAATTCTTTGAGGTATTTTATTACATGTAAATAAAGTATAGAATGATGAAAATAAAGTTATTTTTTTTTTTAGTTTTATTTGATTTCTATCACATGATTCTAAAGATATAACTTTGCGAGATAAACAGCAAGAACTAAGAGAAAAATTTTTGGTTTTACGAATAGTGTATGGAATCAAAATTTTGCTATTTCAAGTCATTTTTAATCCAATTTTCACGGATCTTTGACATATCTATATTTCTTTTTTATGAATAGAATCTTAATTTACAGAATTTTAGGAAGAGAATCTCATTTAGATAAAAAATAGATAATGAATAAGAAATAATAATTAGTTTTGAACAATAGATGTCTTTCACATCCAACTATAACAATGAGCAACCTCTTCATTTTTAAATGGCAGTTCCAAAAAAACGTACTTCGATATCAAAAAAGCGTATTCGTAAAAATATTTGGAAAAGGAAAGGATCTAGGGCGGCGTTAAAAGCTTTGTCATTAGGGAAATCTCTTTCTACCGGGAATTCAAAAAGTTTTTTCAAATAAGTCTTAAAAATTGGGAATAATCAGAATGGAGTTGACTCAAAGAATTGGCTCATTAATTCATTTGTTAATATAAAAGTTAATATAAAATTAACAATTGGCAGTCCCTATTCTAATCAATACGAAATAGACGTTTAATCTCATAAAATGTCTAAAAGAATAATTTTGGTTTTTTCTGAATTCTAAAAAAAAGAATAAAGAAAAAAATACAAGATTTTTTATTTCTTTTTAGTATATTTTCACTAAGATTTTGGTGGTGGGGAGTCTTATTTTCCCCATCGACCCTTACAATTACAATTCATTACAATAATGAAAAATTTTTACTTTGTTGGGAAGGGCAGATATAAGATTGTTAGTTTAAATTAATGAATTGTTGAAACGATTCCATGTTAAAAATTATTTTTGGATAACTTTTTGAACTTCTTAATTTATT